CTCTGGGGGTTCTCAAAAGTGAAAGTTCTGTAAATTCTTATTCAAGGAAAGATTTTCGTTTTAGTAAGTAGTGGAAGGGCTATTGCGACCTCGCCGTTCCTATTGGAGTAGTTACTGACTGGGCCTTGAATTCAGCGGGAGGTAATATCTAACTAATTAGTAGTTAGTAATAGCGCAATATAGTTTGTATACAAACTAAAAAAAGTCTCTGAGTACTCCGGTATTGGATTTATTGGATTGGTTCATTCAATTAATAGTCCGAAAAATTTTTGACTCTGTACCATGGATTTCACTATTATTAGTAAACAATAATGGAATAATTCCTTCATATTCATAGAAATAGGGGACATGATTCACATGGATATTGTAAGTCTCGCTTGGGCTGCTTTAATGGTAGTTTTTACATTTTCTCTTTCACTTGTAGTATGGGGAAGAAGTGGACTCTAGAAATACGACTTAATTTGAGTTGAGCAAAAAAACTGTATTGTATCGTTTGTTTTATAAATCGCTCCACAAAGTGTTTTTAAAGATAATAATGTCAATAAAAGAGCTATTTCAAAATTCCCATCTTTCTATTTCGAACGGAGATAGAGATGATAGGAAATTTATTTCAAACGAATTTCTATTTGAAATAATCCGAAATCGAAGAATTCGAGTTGTAAAATAAACGTAAGAGTTGCCTTTCGATTATTTCGGATTGATCAGAATCAATAAAAAGGGATCAAATAGATGTAGCAAAAAAATAGAATTGGGGTCGCTATGTACATAACATATATGAAGATACATATTGTGGATTGATCGATATTCAATTAAGTCTGTATCTTTATTTAAGCTTATAGTACAACTTCCTACCCGAAAAAAAAACACTAATAGATTAGATAGTATGGTAGAAAGATTCATATGAATCTTTCTACCATACTATCTAATCTCATCGAATATTGCGGATTCTAGCCTGCTCATTTCAATTAAGAAACGAAATTTGAATCCTTTTTTTTCTTTCCATTTTTCAATCATTGATAAAGAACTACGAAGTCAAGTTTCATTCAAATTAATTATTTTGGCTGACCGTTTTTACATAGATAATAAGTAAAAAAGCAGTAGGAACTAGAATGAATAGTGCAGTAGCAATAAATGCGAGAATATTTACTTCCATAATCTCATTGTTTTTTTACTTCGCATTAACTCGGGATTTAATCCCATAGAGATGATAAAACTTTTACCTGTAAATTTGAATTCAATGGGATGAATTACATCTTGATGATATTGAATCAAATTAATATCATGAATAACAATATCTGAACTATCATATCAATTCGCTGTCGCGAATTGAATAGTATAACATAGGAAGCTCTTTTATCCATACTGAATCCAAAAAAAGAAAAATGGAATTTGTCAGCTAATCAAGAATTCCCTTATTGATCATTCTTTTTTATTCTTTTTTCCATAACCCGCCATCTTCCTTCTACTATCAATCATCTAGTTCAATCATCTAGTTTCGCTTTCCCACTTCCATTGGTTACAAAACCTCCCAAACAATAAATAAAAAACTAGAAGGAAAATGGAAAAAGTGGTTAAGGTGGTTAAGTTCGAAAATCCCTTTTCATTTTCTTTTTCTTCCAAGAAAAGTGTGAAAACGAGTAGTCCTGGTACAAAAAAAGGAATATTCCATCAAATTCATTATTTTTTTGATAGAACTTTTACTTGAAACTTTACTAAAATCACAAACAAAATTCTTATTTCTTATTTTTATTTATTAAAATAAGAAATAAATTAAGAAGGAAAGAAAAAGGGAGTCTTCATTCTTTATTACAAAGGGTCTAACAACGCATATATGAAAAATTCAACGTGAAAGTGTGTATTGTACAAGAAACAAATTCCAGCATGTACTCCCGAGAAGCATATGGAATTCTATAGAAGAATTCCTATTGAAAGTCAAATTCTATTGTCGTCCTTTTCCCAAAAAGTGGAAAGATGAATTGATATATTTATTGATTATTGAATCCGTCGGGACTGACGGGGCTCGAACCCGCAACTTCCGCCTTGACAGGGCGGTGCTCTAACCAATTGAACTACAATCCCCGGGAACTCAAGTAGACAGTATCCATTTTTTTTATGATTTGACTCAAGACTTTTAACGACACGAATTACTAGTAAATTTTACTTATTTCAAATGAGAAGAAATCTTTCAATAAAGAATTTTTCTTTATTGAAAGATTTCTTATTAAAGATCCTAATATGAATCTAGATCATTATTAGGATCAAAATTGCCATTTCCTGGAATAAAAAAATAAAGCAAACAAAAAAAAATAGGGTATATAGCAGAAAATTGGATTCTTTTATTACGCGTATCAGCCGTTTTAGGAAGACAAATATCTTCATCTCATAATGGATGAGCGAATTATTGGGCCGAGCTGGATTTGAACCAGCGTAGACATATTGCCAACGAATTTACAGTCCGTCCCCATTAACCGCTCGGGCATCGACCCAGGAAGAAGCAATTCAATTTTAGTCTTATTGATAATCTATGATCAACTTCCTTTTGTAGTACCCTACCCCCAGGGGAAGTCGAATCCCCGTTGTCTCCTTGAAAGAGAGATGTCCTGAACCGCTAGACGATGGGGGCATACGTGCCCAACTGCCATCATACTATGTTCATAGTATGAACAGTTTTTTGAAATTGTCAATATAATCGAATAAAATAATTAGATTCAAAAAATCTTTCCATCTTACATGATTCCGTAGAATTTTTTTGTCATTTCAATTTAATTTAATTTCTGAATCATTCATTCTAATCATTTGGTATAAAATAGAATATCAAATTATTAAATATATATAATAAACTGAATCTAATATTAATTATAGAACTCGAGATAATATGAAATTAAAGAATCCTTTCAGTTGTCTACTAGAAAGAAAAAAAATGAGATTTAAATGAAACAAACTCCATTACCCCATTTCGAAACAAGTCCCTAGCTGCTATCCGTCTACTTATGTATAGTATACAATAACTTAGTGTATGTAATATATGTACATAGTGAATCAGCTAAGAATTGGCTAAAAGGGCCCTTTTAACTCAGTGGTAGAGTAACGCCATGGTAAGGCGTAAGTCATCGGTTCAAATCCGATAAGGGGCTTTTGAGATTTTTCATAAAATTCCATTCTATTTGAACGGGAAATAGAGATGTTGTTTGTTGAGATTTTGAAAGTACAAAGTAAGCAACTTTATAAGTATAATAAGTTATACTTATAGTAGTTATAAAGTTGGACTAATATTCATTATATTATAATGATAAGATAAGTCGTTTCTCGAATCAGCAACTATAACTATATCCTAGTAATGGAAAGATTCGAAATCAACAAATGAAAAAGTAAGTGGACCTGACCTATTGAATCGTGACTATACCCGCTATTCTGATATTCAAATTTGATAGAGATTAAATTGGAACAGTTGACCTTTTATTTTTAATTTCTTTAAACTCTGTATGAATTTGTCGATATTTCCGATTAAATCTTTGTGTTCCTAGCTATTCCATAGGAATAGGTTGGCGAGTCTCTTTCTCCTAGAGAGGAGAAAACCTTTATTTCAAATCACAATATAAAAAATCCATTTTACATATCTTTCTTTTCTTTGATTCCAAAACGAAAACGAAATGAATTTGGATCTTATCTATCGAATAATATTTCAATAGAGTGTGTCTTCATGTACCAACTATTTCTATATCCATTCATCCCATATTTTTGTTCCGATAATGGGATGGAGGATGCATGCTTGAAAAAAACTTTCATTTCAAGTTTCCTATTATTTTATTGTTTATTGAATATCCTATGGAATTTCTAAATTAAGTAAAAAAGAAAATAGGAAATTATCTCTTTTTATGATAGATAAAAAATAAATAGAAAAATATTCGAAGTATCTTTCTTTCCGCGACCCGTCAAAATGAAAAGATATATTCTGACATTTTCGATTGAACTGAAGTAAAAAGAACTAACTATAAACAGACAAAAAATAAACATATACATATAACGAAGAATCTCTAAAAATATTTCTTTCTTTTGCTCCATTTTACGAAAAAGATGCACCAATAAGCTTAATTTAATTCGTTGATAGAAAGAAAAAGTCGGTTTGAAGATCAATCGGTAACGAGAGAGGAGATCGGTTGTTCCTTGAAGAGCTCTTTCAAAAGATTAATAGTTGAGTCGACTAAGTTCAAATTAATAAATAATTGCATTTAGGAATTTACTTTAACCTAAGTTAATTTATGTTATGAACCACTAAAGGATTTTTTTTTCGAAACCCTATACTATAGCTAAGGGTCGGTGTATGAAAAATCAAATCATCCATAAATGAAATGATAGAATTGTCGGACTCCAAAAATGCTATGGGGTGCTCGAAAATGGTTGAAGTAGTTGAATAGGAGGATCACTATGACTATAGCAGTTGGTAAATTTACCAAAGACGAAACTGATTTATTTGATGTTATGGATGACTGGTTACGGAGGGACCGTTTCGTTTTTGTAGGTTGGTCGGGTCTATTGCTCTTTCCTTGTGCTTATTTTGCCTTAGGAGGTTGGTTTACGGGTACAACCTTTGTAACTTCATGGTATACCCATGGATTGGCCAGTTCTTATTTGGAAGGCTGCAATTTCTTAACCGCAGCAGTTTCTACTCCTGCTAATAGTTTAGCACACTCTTTATTATTACTCTGGGGTCCTGAAGCACAAGGCGATTTTACTCGTTGGTGTCAATTAGGCGGCCTGTGGACTTTTGTTGCTCTTCATGGTGCTTTCGGACTAATAGGTTTTATGTTACGTCAATTCGAACTTGCTCGATCTGTTCAATTGCGCCCTTATAATGCAATCGCATTCTCTGGTCCAATTGCTGTTTTTGTTTCTGTATTCCTAATTTATCCACTAGGTCAGTCTGGTTGGTTCTTTGCGCCTAGTTTTGGTGTAGCAGCTATATTTCGATTCATTCTCTTTTTTCAAGGGTTTCATAATTG